GGCCAAATTATGTTTGATTTTTTAGCATTGAGGAATATACCTAAAAATCTAGTAGAGTTTTTTAGGCTAATATTTGGGCAAATTTTTGCGGCGAGTAAACGCGAAATGCATATATATATATATATAATGCGGATGGCTAACCCATATTTCAACTCGGTGGCCTGCACGTTCTCGAACCTTCCTTGGTTTCGGGGTTTGACAAGGATAACAGGATTTGCTGAGCGTAGGGGGTAGGGGGGTTTGTCGCGCAAAAGCCAAAAGGGGGGGCATATATATAGGGGTAAGTTGGAAGAAGAGATGAATGTATTATGCACTTGATAAAATAATATGTAATTCTTAAGTTATGTCTTTTAATAATGAACCAACTTTAACTCTTGCAAGGAAATATACTACCTTGATATATTAATTGTGCCTGCACTCTGAGATGTAAAGTGAAAGGAAACCAAAAAAAAGAACCCTATGCATATAAAAGAATGCCCGGCATGTGGGGTAATGCGGAGTATGTAATTACACCAGTAGCCGGATGCAAGGAAAATAAATTAGGATGGATTCTTCAGAGGTCTGTACGTGACAGGAGAACCAGATACAAGGAATAATTCATAATATACCGTATCTTAGTGTTGTGTCCCTGATTCTATCATTAATAATATGCCTTATATGAACCGGTTGGTGGTCTCTTACTACATTAATATGATTAAACTAAATCTTAGTTGTATATTTCGAGGAAAAATGTGAGATCCATATCTAGGGGAATTATCTATTTCTTAAGTTAAAATAAAATATTTCTGAGTTTAACAATTTGCTTTATGTACGTCTTGGACGTTAGTACTTGCTTTTAGGTTAATATAAATGAATGGTGATAATACATATATATGTACTAACACAGTACATGATATTGTGCATAGTATGCACTATCATGTACGCGACCATCAGAAGATAGTTTAATTTAGAATTCTGGCTTTGGGAGCCAGGGGTGGGAGTTAAAATCTCCTTTTTCTGGGCGCTAGGAGGGAATTTAACCCTCGATCTTCGGATTACAAGACCGATGCTTTCAAGCTAAGCTACTAGGGCAGGCTCATTTCAATGCTTTATTTTCCGCTCATCCTGCTAGCGGGACAAGAACGAGGAAAAGTGCAAAGTATAGAATGGATGCAACTTGGCCAATAATGATATATGGGTGTTCTACGGGCATGCCTCCGATTCATGTTAAGATAAATATATCTGCAACTAGAGTTCAGAATAAAAATTGTGTCACAGGGCGGAAAGTTAGTCCTCGTTGTTTTGAGGTGTGTAAGACTGGGACAACTATTAGCACTAGAATGCTGAATAGTAGTGCGAGGACCCCTCCTAGCTTGTTCGGGATGGATCGGAGGATGGCGTAGGCAAATAAGAAGTATCATTCTGGCTGAATATGTGGGGGTGTCACGAGTGGGTTTGCTGGCGTAAAGTTTTCTGGGTCACCTAATAGGTTAGGAGAAAATAATGTTAGGGAGGTGAGAGCTAGTAACATAATTACAAAGCCAAGGAGGTCTTTGTATGAAAAATACGGGTGGAAAGAAATTTTATCTGCGTCGGAGTTTAGTCCGGCCGGGTTGTTTGATCCCGTCTCGTGTAAAAACAGTAAGTGTAGAACGGTTGCGCCGGCGACGACAAATGGAAAGAGAAAGTGGAATGCGAAGAACCGTGTAAGGGTTGCGTTATCTACTGAGAAACCTCCTCAGATTCACTGAACAAGGGTATCTCCCATGTAAGGGACCGCTGAGAGGAGGTTTGTGATTACGGTGGCGCCTCAGAAGGATATTTGCCCTCATGGTAGTACGTAGCCAACGAAGGCTGTCATTATAACCAGGAGGAATAGAACCACACCAATGTTTCAGGTTTCCTTATAAAGGTATGACCCGTAGTATAGGCCTCGTGCGATATGTATATAAAGACAGATGAAGAAGAAGGATGCTCCATTAGCATGTAGGTTTCGGATAAGTCAGCCGTAGTTGACGTCTCGGCAGATGTGGGTCACCGATGAAAACGCGGTTGAGATGTCAGAGGTATAGTGTATAGCTAAGAATAGTCCTGTCAGGATTTGGGTAATTAAACATAACCCTAGCAGGGACCCGAAGTTTCATAGTGCTGAGATGTTAGATGGTGTCGGAAGGTCGACTAGCGCGTCATTAGCGATTTTTATTAGTGGATGGGTTTTTCGTAGGCTTGCCATTACTGTTCTTGTAGTTGAATTACAACGGTGGTTCTTCAAGTCACTGGTCTCGGTTAAAATCCGAGTAAGAATTATGACCTATTTTGTGTTTTTATTGTTGGTAGCTTTAATTGTGGGCTTAATCGCTGTTGCGTCTAACCCTACGCCCTACTTTGCTGCTTTAGGTTTGGTGGTGGCAGCTGGGGTGGGGTGTGGGGTGTTAGTCGGCTGTGGGGGCTCTTTCTTATCTTTAGTTTTGTTCTTAATTTATTTGGGGGGGATGCTCGTAGTATTTGCCTATTCGGCAGCTTTGGCTGCTGAGCCCTTTCCGGAGGCCTGGGGAAGTCGTTCGGTGGCCGGTTACGTGTTAGTCTATTTAGTGGGTGTTGTGCTGATAGCAGGGTTGCTTTGAGGGGACTGATATGAGGGTTCTTGGGTAATTGTTGATGGACTTAAGGAGTTTTCCATGTTGCGGGGAGATGTTGGGGGTGTGGCCATGATATACTCTTTCGGCGGTGCAATACTGGTTATTTGTGCTTGGGTATTGCTTTTAACGTTGCTTGTGGTGTTGGAGCTCACTCGGGGCTTAAGTCGAGGTACTCTTCGGGCAGTTTAAATAAGTGCTAGAAGAACGGCTAGGGCCACGGTTAAAAGGAAAATGGTTAAGTATGTTTTAATCATTCCTCGTGGAATGTCACTTACCATTTTCGCTATCATCATTTGGGTGAGTGTTAACCCTTTTGGTCCAGCAGCTTGGAATCATGTTTGATCAAGTTTCGTGGCGACCGATTGTCCTAAGGTTAGGTTAGCTTTTGGCGAGAGCCGGTGTATCAATGCGGGAAAATAGCCTAGCATATTTGAAAAGTGGTGAGTGGAAATTGTTGGGGTAATTTTAATTTGTTTGTTGGTTATGGCTGCGAGTTCTATAGCCACTAGGAGTCCAGTAATAGTTACGATGAGGGCTGCCATTTTTAGGGTGGTAGGCATTGTTATGGTTGGCGTGCTTGAGGGTAAAAAGTTAGAGGTGATAATGAGCCCTGCAATAATGCTTCCTCAAGCAAGTCGTTTAATAGGATTAATTACTAGTGGGTTATTTTCATTAATGGGGGAGAGTGGCAGGAACCGGGGGGACCCCATGGTTACAAAATATACGACCCGGAAGCTGTAAACTGCAGTGAACGAGGTGGCAATTAGTGTTAGAGTTAGGGCTCAGGCGTTAAGGTAAGAGGTGTTCAGGGCTTCAATAATGGCATCTTTCGAGAAGAATCCGGCTAGGAATGGGGTACCTGTTAGTGCTAGGCTGCCGATCGTGAGGTAGGTTGAGGTGGCAGGCATGAGCTTGTGAAGGCCCCCTATTTTTCGAATATCCTGTTCGTCGTTTAGGCTGTGAATAATAGATCCGGAACAGAGGAAGAGTATAGCTTTGAAGAATGCGTGTGTACAAATATGAAGGAATGCTAGTTGTGGTTGATTTAGGCCAATTGTTACTATTATCAGGCCTAGTTGACTAGATGTTGAGAATGCCACAATTTTCTTGATATCATTTTGGGTGAGGGCACAGGTGGCTGTAAATAAAGTGGTTAGTGCGCCTAAACATAAACAAATTGTCAGTGCTAACTGGTTATTTTCTATGAGGGGGTGGAGGCGAATCAATAGGAAGATTCCGGCAACAACTATAGTGCTAGAGTGCAGTAGGGCAGAAACTGGTGTAGGGCCCTCTATGGCAGAAGGGAGCCAAGGATGTAGGCCGAATTGGGCCGATTTTCCTGTTGCTGCAAGGATAAGTCCGATTAGGGGGATTGTTATGTCGAAGTCTTTTGATAAGAAGAAGATTTGTTGAATCTCTCAGGAGTTTATATTCATTGCAAATCAGGCCATGGCTAAGATCAGTCCGATGTCCCCTACGCGGTTATAAATTACAGCCTGGAGGGCTGCTGTGTTGGCATCTGCTCGTCCGTGTCATCAGCCGATTAATAGGAAGGATATAATTCCGACTCCCTCTCAGCCAATGAATAGTTGGAATATGTTGTTAGCTGTGACGAGCGTAATTATAGCCACGAGGAATAAAAGTAAGTATTTGAAGAACCGGTTTATGTTAGGATCGGAGTGTATATACCATAACGCAAATTCTAGGATTGATCAGGTGACGTAAAGGGCGATAGGGGTGAAGATAAGGGAGTAGTGGTCGAACTTAAAGCTGATGTTCGTGTCAAACACTTGTGTATTTATTCAGTGTCAGTTTGTGGTAATACTTTCTGCTCCTTGATCAAGAAAAATTACAAGTGGCAGCAGGCTGATGAAAAATGCGGTGCTGACTGCAGTTTTGACGTGTGTGCGTGCTCACTCTGGTTTTTGGGGGTTTGGGTTTAATGTTGTCAATAAGGGAAATACAAGGGTTGCGAGGACTAAAATGAGTGAGGATGATATTGTTAGGGCTGTTAGACTCATAGCTTCTGCTTGGATTTGCACCAAGAGTTTTTGGTTCCTAAGACCAACGGATGAACTGTTATCCTTCAAAAGCGTAAGGAAGCCGAGGACTTTAACCTCGGTGCATAAGGATTAGCAGTACTTACTGATGTCTGTCCTTCCTTGGTGAGTAAGGGGATTTTAACCCCTGTCTTTAGAATCACAATCTAATATTTTAGTTAAACTATACTTACTAGTAACATCATCCTCACATGAGTTCTGGTTTTGTTACAAGGAGAATTACCGGAATAAGGTGTAGGGCTATTAACAGGTGTTCCCGGGTGTGGAATGGTGGAAGTTTTACGATGTGGCTTGGTGCCGGGCCGCGTTGGGACATTAAGAACATGTAGAGGGAGTAGCCGGCAGTAATCAGTGTTCCCAGCCCTGTAAGTGCGATGGTTCAGGGGGATCAGTTGAAAAGGGTTGTGATAATCATTAGTTCTCCTATTAGGTTAGGTAGAGGTGGCAGTGCTAGATTAGCTAGATTGGCAATGAACCATCAGACTGCCGTTAACGGGAAGATTACTTGTAATCCTCGGGCAAGAACTATTGTTCGGCTATGGGTTCGCTCGTAGGCTGTATTAGCCAAGCAGAATAACATAGAGGATACTAAGCCATGGGCAATTATGAGAATGATTGCGCCTGAAAATCCTCATGGGGTTTGAATCAAAATCCCTCCGGCTACGAGGCCCATATGGCTAACAGAGGAGTAGGCAATTAATGATTTAAGATCCGTCTGTCGTAGACAAATGGACCCGGTTATAATAATGCCCCATAATGCCAGAATAATAAAGGGATAGATTAGTTGTTTAGAGAGGGGGTCCAGTATGATTATCATTCGTATCATTCCATATCCTCCGAGTTTCAGTAGCACTGCTGCTAGTACCATGGATCCTGCAACGGGGGCTTCTACATGCGCCTTTGGTAACCACAGGTGTACCCCATATAGTGGTATTTTGACTAGAAAAGCGATTAAGCAACCTGCTCATCAGATTTTGTGACCTCAGGAATCCAATAATAATGGCTGGGCGTACTGAATCACCAACATGGACAAGGTCCCTGTAGATTGTTGAAGGAGAAGCAAGGCGACTAAAAGGGGGAGAGATCCGGCTAAGGTGTAGAATAAAAAGTAGGTTCCTGCACTTAGGCGTTCGGTTTGGTTGCCTCATCGGGTAATAATAATGAGTGTGGGGATAAGTGTGGCCTCAAATATAATATAGAATATGATGATTTCTGTGGCGCCGAATGCTATAATTAGGAAGGTTTGGAGTGAGGCGAGAAGTGTAATGTAAAGGCGTTGTCGGCTGACCGGTTCGGGACTAATGTGATTCTGGCTAGCTAGGATTATTAGTGGGAGGAGTCAGCATGTTAATACTAAAAGTGGGGTGGACAGTGGGTCTGTGGCTAAATATGAGTTGGATGTGGTTCATCCGGTTTCTGATGTCCATTTAAGTCAGGTGAGGCTAATAAGAGCAATTGAAAGACCGTGAGTAGTTGTAGTCGTTCATAATCATTTAGAAGGAACTAGCCAAATTGTTGGGAATAATATGATCGTAGGGATTAATACTTTTAGCATTGTAGTAGATTAAGGTTTTGTAGGCGGTCTGTACCATGTGTGCGCGCTGTGGCTACTAGGAGTGCAAGGCCTGTACTTGCTTCACAGGCGGAGAAGGCTAGTAGTAGTATAGGTGCCGTAGAGAAGCTTGTTGATTCAAATTGTAGGGTCCATAGGGCTAGCGCAATAAACAGGGATAGTATTATTCCTTCTAGACATAATAGTGCAGAGAGTAGGTGTGTGCGATGAAATGCTAATCCTATTAACCCTAAAATAAAGGCTGAGCTAAAGCTAAAGTGTACTGGTGTCATAAGGGGGTCGTGGATTTAAACCACGATTTTCTGAGCCGAAATCAGAGGTCTTTCTTGGACTAACTCCCTATTCCGCTCACTCGAGGCCTCCTTGGGTTCATTCATAGACTAATCCAAGGGTTAATAGTATTAGGACTGCAGTGGCTCAGAAGAATGTTCCTGTTGGGGTGTGGAGTTGATCCCCTCAGGGTAGAGGCAGGAGAAGGGCAATCTCTAGGTCAAATAAGAGGAATAAAATTGCCACTAAGAAGAATCGAAGGGAGAAGGGTAATCGGGCAGATCCCAGCGGGTCAAATCCACATTCATAAGGGGACAGTTTTTCCGCGTCTGGGTTTATTTGTGGTAGTCAGAAGGATACAACTGCTAGAATTGATGATAAGGCTACTGTAATAACAAGAATAGTTGTGATTAAATTCATTATCTTTCCCTGGGGTTTAACCAAGACTAAATGATTGGAAGTCACTTGTACTAACTTTAATACTAGAAAGATATGAGCCTCATCAATAGATGGATACGTAAAGGAATAGTCACACTACGTCGACAAAATGTCAGTATCAGGCAGCGGCTTCAAAGCCGAAGTGGTGCTCGGATGTAAAGTGGTACTGAACTTGGCGGAGGAAGCACACGGCTAGGAAGGTTGAGCCAATAATTACATGTAGTCCGTGGAATCCTGTAGCGACGAAGAATGTAGAGCCGTATACTCCGTCTGCAATAGTGAAAGGCGCTTCATAGTACTCTATGGCTTGAAGGGCGGTAAAATAAAGTCCTAGAAGAATTGTGAGTGCAAGAGATTGAATGGCTTGTTTTCGTTCGCCTTCTATAATGCTATGGTGGGCTCATGTGACTGTTACCCCAGATGCTAATAATACAGCGGTATTGAGAAGAGGCACTTCAAACGGGTCTAGTGTAGTAATTCCTGTAGGGGGTCAGCACCCTCCCAGTTCGGGTGTCGGTGCAAGGCTTGAGTGGTAGAAGGCTCAGAAGAAGCCTAAGAAGAAGAATACCTCAGAGGTAATAAATAGGATTATACCATAACGTAGTCCTTTTTGTACTGGCGGTGTATGGTGTCCTTGGAAGGTCCCCTCGCGGATAATATCACGTCATCACTGGAATATTGTAAGAAGTAGAAGAACTAGTCCAAGAGTTATTAGTGTTATTGAGTGGAAGTGAAACCAGATTGCTAGGCCGGATGTTATTAGTAGAGCACCGACGGCTCCGGTTAGTGGTCATGGGCTTGGATCAACCATATGATATGCATGTGCTTGGTGGGCCATTAAACGTTTTCTTGTAGATAGAGGCTTAGGAGTAGTACAAATACGTACGCTTGGATCATGGCCACTGCAACTTCTAAAAGTGTTAGTAGGAAAAGGACGGCTGCGGTCAGAATTGCTACGGTTGGTATTATAGGTAATAATACAAATACGGCTGTGGCAATGAGTTGAATTAGTAGATGGCCTGCGGTTAAATTAGCTGTAAGCCGGACTCCTAGGGCTAGGGGGCGAATAAATAGGCTAATTGTTTCGATGATAATTAGTACGGGAATTAAAGGGATGGGGGTTCCTTCTGGTAGAAGGTGTCCAAGAGCTACCGTTGGTTGGTTTCGTATACCAATAATTACCGTGGCGAGCCATAGTGGCACAGCAAGTCCTATATTTAGGGATAGTTGTGTTGTAGGCGTGAAGGTATACGGGAGAAGGCCTAATATGTTAATAGTGATGAGAAATACTATTAGCGAGGCTAACAGCAGTGCTCATTTATGTCCCCCTACGTTTAGAGGAAGTATAAGTTGATTGGTAAACCGGTTAATAAACCATGTTTGGACGGTGATAAGTCGGTTATTTACTCAACGGGATGGTGGAGTTGGGAATAGTACTCATGGCAGTGCAATTGCAACGGCGATGAGTGGGATTCCCAGGAAGGACGGGCTCGCAAATTGATCGAAAAAGCTTACTATCATGGTCAGTTTCAGGGCTCAGTTTTATGTTTTTCTTCACTTATTGGGGCTGGTTCGTTTGGTGCGGTGTGATTCAAAATTTTGGTTGGGATAATAGTAAGAAAGACGATTCATGAAAATACTAGAATTGCGAATCAAGGGTTGGGGTTGAGTTGGGGCATTTCACTAGAGGTGGTCGGTAGTCACCAAACTTTGGCTTAAAAGGCCAACGCTTTGTCCAATAATTAGCTTTCTAGTGAGGCGTCTTCTAGTATTAATGAGGATCAGCTTTCGAAGTGTTCTAGTGGGACGGCCTCAACTACGATAGGTATAAAGCTGTGGTTTGCGCCACAAATTTCAGAGCATTGTCCATAAAATACGCCTGGGCGGGAGGCGATGAAGGCAGTTTGATTTAATCGTCCTGGTACTGCGTCTATTTTTACGCCCAAAGATGGGACTGCTCAAGAGTGTAATACGTCTTCTGCGGATACTAAAACACGAACTGGTGACTCTATCGGAACTACTATTCGGTGGTCTGTCTCCAGGAGTCGGAATTGACCGGGGGTAAGTTCTTGGGTTGGGATTATGTAGGAGTCAAATCCTAGGTCTTCGTAGTCGGTGTATTCATAACTTCAATACCACTGGTGTCCTATGGCCTTAATTGTTAAGTGGGGGTCATTAATCTCGTCTATAAGATATAAAATACGAAGGGAGGGCAAGGCAATTAAAACTAGAATGACAGCTGGTAGAACTGTTCATACAATCTCGATTTCTTGCGAATCTAAGATATATTTATTGGTGAGCTTGGTCGAGACTATTGCGATAATAATATAAAGTACTAAGATGCTAATTAAGAGTACAATCATTAGGGCGTGGTCATGAAAGTGAAGAAGTTCTTCTATAACGGGTGATGCCGCGTCTTGGAATCCTAGTTGTGTGGGATGTGCCATTAAGCCTAGGGCTTAAGACATACAGGGATTTAACCTGCAATTCCACCTCGACAAGGTGGTGTAATATGCACATTTTACTAATGTCTTTAGAAGAAAGTGACAGAGTGGTTATGTGACTGGCTTGAAACCAGTATATGGGGGTTCAATTCCTCCCTTTCTCGTTAATTTGATTGAACTTGTACAAATGCCGGCTCTTCAAATGTGTGGTATGGTGGAGGGCAGCCATGGAGTCATTCTACGTTTGTCATAGTTAATTCTACTGAGGATACTTCCCGTTTGGCGGCGAAGGCTTCTCAGAGGATAAATAGGAACATAATTACTGCCACTAATGAGATGAGTGAGCCGATAGACGACACTGTATTTCATAGGGCATAAGCGTCTGGGTAGTCAGAATATCGTCGTGGTATTCCTGCTAGGCCTAGGAAGTGTTGTGGGAAGAATGTAAGATTCACACCAATAAATATAATCCCAAAGTGGATTTTTGTTCAAGTATCATTTAAGGTATATCCTGAGAAGAGTGGGAATCAATGAACGAAGGCCGCTATGATGGCAAATACAGCCCCCATTGATAGTACATAGTGGAAGTGGGCAACCACGTAGTACGTGTCGTGTAGAACAATGTCAAGTGATGAATTAGCTAAGACAATTCCTGTTAGTCCCCCGACGGTAAAAAGGAAAATAAATCCTAGGGCTCATAGCATAGGAGTTTCTCATTTAATGGAGCCTCCGTGAAGTGTGGCAAGTCAGCTAAATACTTTTACACCAGTTGGGATGGCAATAATTATTGTTGCGGATGTGAAGTAGGCACGGGTGTCTACGTCTATTCCGACGGTGAACATATGGTGGGCTCAAACAATAAATCCAAGAAGGCCAATAGCCATCATAGCTCAAACTATTCCTATGTAGCCAAATGGTTCTTTTTTACCGGCGTAATAGGCCACGACATGTGAAATAATACCAAATCCGGGTAAAATAAGAATATAAACTTCTGGGTGGCCAAAGAATCAGAATAAGTGCTGATATAGGATTGGGTCTCCTCCTCCTGCTGGATCGAAGAATGTAGTATTAAGATTACGATCTGTAAGAAGCATTGTAATTCCGGCAGCCAGCACTGGTAGTGATAGAAGGAGAAGGACGGCTGTTACTAGTACGGCTCATACAAAGAGAGGTGTTTGATACTGGGAGATGGCTGGGGGTTTCATATTAATAATTGTAGTAATGAAATTGACTGCCCCTAAAATTGATGATACACCTGCCAGGTGAAGTGAGAAGATTGTTAAATCTACTGATGCCCCGGCGTGAGCGAGGTTACCTGCAAGAGGCGGGTATACTGTTCACCCCGTTCCGGCACCGGCCTCAACACCAGAAGAGGCTAATAATAACAGGAATGATGGGGGGAGAAGTCAGAAGCTCATATTATTTATTCGTGGGAATGCTATGTCAGGTGCACCAATTATTAGTGGGACGAGTCAGTTGCCGAATCCACCAATAAGAATTGGCATTACTATAAAGAAAATTATTACGAAGGCGTGGGCGGTAACGATGACATTATAAATTTGGTCATCGCCTAAAAGTGACCCGGGTTGGCTTAGTTCGGCCCGAATAAGGAGGCTTAGGGCAGTCCCCACTATTCCGGCTCAGGCACCAAATACAAGATAAAGGGTACCAATGTCTTTGTGGTTTGTAGAAAAGAATCAGCGCGTAATTGCCACAGGTAGGGTAGCCGAGCGTTTAGGCGGTGGGTTGTAGCCCCGAAGACAGAGGTTTAAGTCCTCTCCCTATCACAGCCCCGTAGTGGAGAACACGTTGGATTGCAAATCCAGAGACGCAGATTAATACCCTGCCGGGGCTTTTCCCGCCTTTACTCGGCTAACAGGCGGGAAAAGTAGATGGATGCTCGCTGGCTTGAGCGCTTAGCTGTTAACTAAGAGTTTGTAGGATCGAGGCCTTCCCATCTAGAAAGGCCTTAGTTTAATGAAAACATTTGATTTGCAATTAGAAAATGCAAGATAAACTCTTGTAGGTCTTATCAGGGACTAGAAGATTTTCACTTCTGCTTAGGGCTTTGAAGGCTCTTGGTCTAATGCTATCCTAAGTCCCTAGGTGACTAATATCACGATGGTTGGGGATACTGGGAGGAGGCCTAGTGCTATTGTGGTGAATAGGGCTAAGGGTAAGGAGGCTTGAGATGTCCGGACTCGTCAGGGGGTGGTCGCGGCGGCAATGTTAGGGGAGATGGTGAGTGTTATGGCGTAACAAAGCCGTAAATAAAAGTACAGACTCAGTAGGGCGGCTAGGGCCATAACTGTGGCAGTAAGTGGAAGGCTCTGTTTTGCTAGCTCTTGTAAGATTAGTCACTTAGGTATAAATCCTGTAAGTGGGGGCAGTCCTCCCAACGATAATAGTACCAGGGCAGTGGTAGTGGTTAAGATAGGGCTTTTCGATCATACGACTGCGAGAGTGCTGATTTTTGTGGCGGACGAGATTTTTAGGGTAAGGAATGCTGCAGATGTTATGAAGATGTATATCAGGAGTGCGAGGAGAGTAAGTTGGGGGGCATATTGGAGGACGATAATCATTCAACCCATATGAGCAATAGAGGAATAGGCCAGGATCTTTCGGAGCTGGGTCTGGTTTAGGCCGCCTCATCCTCCAACTAATGTTGACATTAGCCCTAGAGCTGTTAGTAGAAGTGGGTCGATAGCTTGGGCTGTTTGTACAATGAGCGCAAGGGGTGCAAGTTTCTGTCAGGTTGACAAAATCAGGCCTGTTAGAAGGTCCAACCCTTGTAGTACTTCAGGCATTCAGAAGTGTATAGGTGCTAACCCGATTTTAAGTGCTAGGGCGGTAATAATTATCGCGCTGGCGATGGGGTTTGACATATTGTTTATATCTCATTCTCCTGTAACTCAGGCATTTGTTGTGCTTGCGAATAGGATCATGGCTGCTGCAGTGGCTTGGGTTAGAAAGTATTTTGTGGTCGCCTCTACTGCACGGGGGTGGTGGTGTTGCGCTATTAGGGGAACAATCGCTAGGGTGTTGATTTCCAGCCCTATCCAAGCTAGCAGTCAGTGAGAGCTAGCAAAGGTAAGGGTGGTTCCTAGTCCCAGGCTGGATAATAGGACTGTTAATACGTAGGGGTTCATTGATGGAGGAGGGAGTTTAACCGTCATTTTCGGGGTATGGGCCCGAAAGCTTATTTAGCTGACCCCATCTTAGAAAGTGGTGTAGAGGAAGCACTAAGAGTTTTGATCTCTTGGGCATGGGTTCGACCCCCTTCTTTCTAAGAACTGAGGGGATTTTAACCCCTATTAGCCACTCTATCAAAGTGGTCCCTGGGCATTCGGGCACAGTTCCTGAATTATAACTGTGGGGGGAGACCCGCCAGCGCAATTGGGAGGGAAATATGTCATAAGACAAGGGCTAGTGTTAGCGGGAGGAAGTTTTTCCACACTAGGTGCATGAGTTGGTCATATCGAAACCGTGGATAAGAGGCTCGTACTCAGAGAAATATAACGGACAGGAGTGCAGCTTTGATTATAAGGCCAATTGTTGTCAGTTCTGGTATACTTGTGAAATGGGATGTTCCTAGAAATAGTACGGCTGACAATGTATTTATGAGTAGAATATTTGCGTATTCGGCAAGGAAAAATAGGGCAAAAGGTCCTCCCGCATATTCTACATTGAAGCCTGACACAAGTTCCGATTCACCTTCGGTTAAGTCGAAGGGCGCTCGGTTAGTTTCCGCTAGGGTTGAGATATATCATATTGCGGCGAGGGGCCATGCGGGGGCTAGTAACCAGATACTCTCTTGGGCGGTGTTGAACGTCTGTAGGGTATAACCTCCAGAAAAGATAATGACTGAGAGGAGAATAAGTCCAAGGCTTACTTCGTATGAAATTGTTTGGGCTACTGCTCGTAGGGCCCCAATTAGTGCGTACTTTGAATTTGATGCTCACCCTGATCCAAGAATGGAATATACTGCGAGGCTAGATAGGGCTAGAATAAATAGGACTCCTAGATTGAGATCAATGACAGGGTGGGGCATAGGTATGGGTGCTCATAGCGTTAGGGCGAGGGTAAGTGCAAGGATAGGGGCTGCCAAGAACAGGAAAGGAGAGGAGGTGGAAGGGCGAACGGGCTCTTTAATAAACAATTTAACCCCGTCAGCGATGGGCTGTAGTAGGCCGTAGGGCCCCACTACATTAGGTCCTTTTCGTAGTTGCATATATCCTAATACTTTTCGTTCAAGTAGGGTCAGGAAGGCTACAGCCAATAACACAGGGACGATGTAGGCAAGGGGATTAACTAGGTGATTCATTAGAGTGTTTAGCATAACTGGGAAGAGGACTTGAACCTCTGGTTTAAAGGGCTTAGGCCTTTCGCAATTTACCATGCTCTGCCACCCCAGTATGTCCTTATTTTGGACGGTAGGGGTTTTGGCCCTCCCTTTACTTAATTTATTTGTTTTCATCAATTAGGGGCGGGGCGTGCCTTAAGTATAGGCCCCTCTTTTCCGATCCTTTCGTACTAGGAAAAGTAGCGCTACAGATAGAAACTGACCTGGATTACTCCGGTCTGAACTCAGATCACGTAGGACTTTAATCGTTGAACAAACGAACCCTTAATAGCGGCTGCACCATTAGGATGTCCTGATCCAACATCGAGGTCGTAAACCCCCTCGTCGATATGGACTCTGGGAGAGGATTGCGCTGTTATCCCTAGGGTAACTTGGTTCGTTGATCGGCTTTTCAGTCGGATCATTCTTGGTCAGATGTTCTGCGGCTTATAGATGTATCTCTTGGCTTTGGGGATTTAGCCCAGTCCACTCGGAGGCTTATCTTTCCTCCGTGGTCGCCCCAACCGAAGGTAAAACTTCACTGGCCACTAGGTTCTTGCTTTTTGTAGAGTCATTTAACGTGGCTGAATTTTGTACCTTAAGCTCCAAAGGGTCTTCTCGTCTTGTATAATTATACCCGCTTCTGCACGGATAGATCAATTTCACTGACTGGAAGGGGGAGACAGTTAAGCCCTCGTCTAGCCATTCATACAGGTCTCTATTTAAGAGACAAGTGATTGCGCTACCTTTGCACGGTCAAAATACCGCGGCCGTTGAACCCGTAGTCACTGGGCAGGCTGGACCTCCTATACTCAATGTAGTCGCAGGAGGCGATGTTTTTGGTAAACAGGCGAGGCTTGTGTTTGCCGAGTTCCTTTCCCTTCTTTTAGTCTTTCCCTTAAAAATAGCACTCCAGTGTGGGATTAACGATTATTTAGTTGTGAGTCCTTCCTGAAGTCTATGTTGTTCACATTACCCTCTTGGGTTGGGTTCGTTAAGTTCCAGTGGTTGGTCCGATCTGGCTTACACTTGTGCTGGGAGAAGAGCAGGTCTTCTTGTTACTCATTTTAGCATAATCTCTTCCATGTTGGCATGGGTTGGCCTGATATAATTAGGGGAGTAAGATTTTTTATCGGTATAATAAACTTCTTTCTGTCTGAGCTTTAACGCTTTCTGTTTAGGTGGCTGCCTTTAGGCCCACTAGAACAGTGTGTTTTATATATTATGATCTTTATCCTCCTGTAAAGGTTGTATCCTTTGTTAAAGGGGCTGTACCCCCTTCAACTAACTCTCGTGTATTTCCCTGAGCACCTTGGTAGTGTATTCTTTGGTTTGGGGTGTACGAGGCTGAACTTCTATCCACTTCTCAGGCAACCAGCTATCACCAGGTTCGGTAGGTCTGTCACTTCTACCCGGAGCTCTTCCCACTCTTTTGCCACAGAGACGGGTTAGCCCTAAATTAATAGGCTGTCTCGGGGTAGCTCACCTGGTTTCGGGGTTTCAAACTAAAGGTCTCTTTGCTTGAGGGTGCTGGCTAAATCATGATGCAAAAGGTACAAGGTTTAGTCTTTGTTTTTCATTGCTTATATGGGTTGTTTCACTTCTCTTTCAGCTTTCCCTTGCGGTACTTTCTCTATTGCTTTGGGTTGAACCTTTTCCGTCTCCCGTACTTAGGTAAAAAAATGGTTTAGTTTATGGTGTTAGGCCATGTCTTGTTATAAATACTGTAAAATTATATAAATAATTAAGCTAGCTGGTTGGCTCAGGGCGATCCAATTTGCATGGACGTCTTCTCGGTGTAAGTGAGATGCTTAACTGACTCAGCCACACCCTGAATTTAATCCAAGTGCACCTTCCGGTACACTTACCATGTTACGACTTGCCTCCCCTCGTCAGCGCTTTAGTGTTAGGTAACTTCATTGCATTTTGACAGGGGAGAGTGACGGGCGGTGTGTACGCGCCTCAGAGCCGGGTTCAAAAGGACACTCTGCTTCCTTTTTACTACTAAATCCTCCTTCAAGCACTATTTCATGTTGCATATCCGTAGTGTTCTATTGATAGAAAATGTAGCCCATTTCTTCCCGCTTCGTACGCTACACCTCGACCTGACGTTCTGGGTTGTGCCCATTTTGCTTACTTTTATTGCCTTCACAGGGTAAGCTGACGACGGCGGTATATAGGCTGGGGTGGCTAGAAGTGGTGAGGTTTAACGGGGGTTATCGGTTCTAGAACAGGCTCCTCTAGGGGGGTCTAAGGCACCGTCAGGTCCTTTGGGTTTCAAGCTAATGCTCGTAGTACCCGGGCGGACGTCTAATTGTAGCTGAACGTCTAGGTTTATAGCTGAGCATAGTGGGGTATCTAATCCCAGTTTGTTTCTCAGCTTTCGTGGGGTCAGGTGGGCTTTATTAAAGCTACTTTCGTATATTGGGCTTCGGACACCTAGAAGCGTATGACAGCCAAAGGGCCATTTGGCTTTATTATTGTGCTTTCCTTAACCACCCTTTACGCCGTGTATTATTAACTAGGGCCTCTCGTTTAACCGCGGTGGCTGGCACGAGTTTTACCGGCCCTCTTAACCCTGACTGAGTCAAGTTTTCACTCATGGCTTAATATTTATCACTGCTGAATTCCCTTGGGGGTGTGGCTCGGCCAGGCGTCTTGGGCTAAAAATTTGTGCCTGATGCCCGCTCCTCGTCCCCGGGCAGGGGATTAAGGGCATACTCACGGGGTTGCGGAGACTTGCATGTGTAAGTTGGGTTAGAGCTAATAATAAGGTCAGGACCATGCCTTTATGCATGCGGAGCTTCTCAGGGCCCATCTTAACATCTTCAGTGTTATGCTTTGTATTAAGCTACGCTAGC